AATTTGCACCTATTTGTATCTATTTAGTGATCAGTCCGCTAGTTTCTTTGATCCCACTCGGTGTTCCTTTTCCATTTGCTTCCAATAGTTCGACCTATCCAGAAAAATTGTCGGCCTACGAATGTGGTTTCGATCCTTTCGGTGATGCCAGAAGTCGTTTTGATATACGATTTTATCTTGTTTCTATTTTATTTATTATCCCTGATCCGGAAGTCACCTTTTCCTTTCCTTGGGCAGTACCTCCCAACAAGATTGATCCCTTTGGATCTTGGTCCATGATGGCCTTTTTATTGATTTTGACGATTGGATCTCTCTATGAATGGAAAAGGGGTGCTTCGGATCGGGAGTAACCACTAGTGATAGGGCAAAAATCGGGGGGAAGGACATTGGAAGGAAAGAGCGATGCCTACATTAAATCAATTGATTCGTCATGGTAGAGAAGAAAAACGGCGCACGGACCGTACTCGAGCTTCGGATCAATGTCCCCAGAAGCAAGGAGTACGCCCGCGTGTACCAACGAGAACACCGAAAAAACCTAATTCAGCTCCACGTAAGATAGCCAAAGTACGGTTGAGCAATCGACATGATATATTTGCTCACATTCCGGGCGAAGGTCATAATTCGCAGGAACATTCTATAGTCTTAATAAGAGGAGGTAGAGTGAAAGATTCGCCAGGTGTGAAATCCCATTGTATTCGAGGAGTCAAGGATTTGTTGGGAATTCCGGATCGAAGAAAAGGGAGATCAAAATATGGTGCAGAAAAACCAAAATCGATATGAATGGAAGATGCCTCTGGAACTCTTTTTTCTCCAATTTTCAGTACGAAGTTACTGGCTCTAAGAAGGCAATTGCACCTTAGCCCATGGACTGATACGGAGACTACTCTACAGGGGAAATCTCTTACTCGACTAGAGCGGATCCCGAGACTTCACCCGTTCCTTTAAACTGTTGGGCACTACATTCTATAACGAGAATCACAAGGCCGGTCAACAAGGAACAACCTGGCAGAGTGTCCTGAGATAACAAGACATCAGTGACAACGCCCAGTGACGAGAGTGGCGACATACGAGGATCTAACCTCGACCAACGAGAGCGTAGCTGCTCGACCTCAGACATAGGGATTCTCGGACCGGAACAACGGGATTCGCTCGACCGAAGGGAACGATGCGTAGCGCCATAGGGAGAACCTAGCGTAGCAGAGCCAGTCGCGACCAAGTAGATAGCGTTCTAGGACTCTACGCCTCTACCGAACGAACGAAGAGCTACCTAAGTACGGTTAAAGAAAGTTAAAATGATAGGTAAACAAAAGATAGAACAAATGCGACAGAAAGCGTCAGAGCTTCGAAAGCCTGAAATTGAGCTTTCAATTGAGTGTCCTTGAATTGAGCCTGTCGTATCCTTCCCAACCCAAGACGACAAGGCGGTAACAGAACTACGGCAACTCCGGAACGCATCATGCGGTTTGTTTCAAGGCATGGGTTATGGCCTAGGAGAACTCATGCGACTATTGGCGTTGGGGAAGCCATGCGTTAGGTAAACCAACCGCACATTGCAAGCGAAGGAGTGAAAGCTACTCGACTGTAATGTAAGGAGAGGACCTACAACGAGTTGCGGTTGCTTCGCAAGCAATACTCGACGGTATAGCGCATGCGTCTCATCGTCTTGGGAGCACTCGTAGTTGTTTGAGTCGTTGCGTTAGGGCAATACAACTACGAGAACCAGTCGTCCTAACGCTACTGTCAAACCTACTGTAGTTGTCGTTATTACCACTCGTCGGGTAGTTGTTCCGTAACACCACTAGTCGTAGACTACTAGTCGTTCCATTGTTGCACCACCCCAATGTGTGTTGCGTAGTAACTGCCTAGCTGTCTGTTACGTTGTCAAACCCTTCCGAACAACCACCTCTGACGCAGAGACTACGAGTGACGGACAACTAAACGACAACGAGTGGTTGCTTTACCGTCTTGTTCCGTCGCATGTCGTTCTTCCGTCTTTGGGAACACTAGTTGTCTTTGGTTTGGTAAGACCGACTCGATGGTTGCGGAGCAAGGTTACCAAGGGGAACAACGAGTGGTTGCTTCGCAAGCCTATATTACGGTCTAGCGTTATCGTCGTTGTGGCGCTTGCCGTAGTGGTTGTTGCTAGTAGTTAGGACCACTACGAGTTGTCGTTACCATAGTAGGTTGTTAGGACCACACCACTCGTCGTTATAGCACTAGTCCTTTTTGTTCGGCGTTAGGGGGCCCCACGAGTCGTCGCTAGCGTCATCGGTTGTTTTGAACACAGATCGGTCACACTACTGGTTGTTTGGAACGCTAAGGCCGAAAGGCAGGCGGTCGGGAACACTAAAGGCGCTTGCTCTGGGCGCTAGGGGCCGTTGCTCACGCAAGCGAAAGGGTGTTTTGGAGCACTAAGGGCGACTAGTGGTTGCTTCGCTCGACAAGACTGAAACCTTCGCTTGCACCACTAGAGTCGTTCCGGCACTTTTAGTTGTTACCTTTAGTAGTGTAAACAACATCCCCGAAACTAGCGCATGCGATATCCCTCGGTGTCTTTATGGTAACCAGCATGCGTTAGGGAAACAGTATAGCAAGACGAAGGCGATCCCAGCAACGCAACTCAGGCAAGCGACTAAAGCAAGCCGAAGGCGATCCCCATAACTACAGGTGCTGGGGATCGTTTGGCATAACGCTCTAACGCAAGTCGTTATGGCGCTTTGGAACACTGCCGATCGCCACCTCTTGCAAGCAACCGTCGGTCACAAATGGGAAAAATCATACGCTATCATAGGCGCTTCTAATTTCTTTGGAGATTCTAAATGCAGCATGCGCTGAAACCCGCCTAGCTACTTACTACTCTACTTAACTTAAAATTAAAAAAAAAAATTGAATGAAAATTGGTCGAGAAAAAGAACCGCGCTAGTCGGAATTTGGGGAAAGATAGAGAGCTCTCTAGGCTCTCCTGATCAAATTGAGAGTTCGCTTTGCCAGTCCATGAATATGTCGCACCCAGCAGTTCGAGGAGTTGGCCAGATACGGATCGAAGCCCTGCCTCGAAAAAGTCAGGACTTTTGGGCAGATTCCAGTATCCGACCCATCTCTTTCTGCCGATTCCCCGGGTTGTCGGAATCTCTGGTTCGATCAGGACCAGGAGTCCCATTCATTCGTTTATGGGAGCGACTCTCTGTTCCCATTCTCCACCGGGTCATCAAGTGATTAGCCAGCTCAATCCATTTTTCCATCCGATGATCTTCACCCTAGGACTGACTCTGTTCGACCTGCCTTGATTGCCTAGCTAATGCTACCGTCGCAAGCAACCTCTCAAAGAATAGGGAGTGAACGACCCTTCTATCTAGATCGGTGATTCCGTTCGGCCGAGCCAGCTATCGAAAGTCTTGCAAGCAACCTCACCCTCACCTCGGAATGAGAGAGACATCAAGGACAGGAACGTAGGAAAGTTCCTTAACGGGAGATTCAGCCACGTAATCAATCCCCCAAACTGTAACTCGGGATGTCAGGATTGCAAGCAACCTACACTAAGCGAGCTAGAAGCTAAAGTGAATCTTTTTTGGCATCTTTTTCTTTGCTTTGACCGCGACTTTGTTTGGTCTTCCTCTTTCCTTCGGCCCATGTTTCAAAGCTAGCAAAAAGTTCGAGCCTTCGGGATCTCTCTTGAACGGCGGTCGGTCAGTCCTTTTCTTCTGTTGATGCTGAGACTGATGCTTTGACTGTCTCCCATATCATTCGATAATAAAGATCCACTACTTGCCTTGTCGACGCTAAACTCAGTACCTCGCTTCCTTCCTAGTACACCTACTAGACCCATACTCATTACGAATGTGTTCACCAGACATCTGACTTAGCAACCTTCTGCTTAGACCGGCAACGATAAGGAAGGAGATCTATGGATAATGGGATATAGAAGTCAGGTGCGACGGTCAGCTCAGTCAGAGCGGAAGCGGTCAGGCAAGGTTATCGTCAGACAATGTAGTGCAAGCGACGGGTAGCGCTTGCCATATGAAGAAGGCGACTACAATGGGAGACGAAGGCGACGTGGGCTTGCCATATAGATGTAGCGCTTGCAAGGCAATTCAGACGACGTTAGCAAGATGTAGCGCTAGCTAGGTTACGGTAGCGCTTGCCATAAAGAAGCTAGCCAGAAAGCAGGTCAGGCAGGCTCTCGTGCTTCACTGGATAGAAGCACCAGTCTACCGCTTTCAATGCAGCGAGACTCCGCCGATTGAGAATATACTTTGAATAGATAGTAACAAGAAGGCATTTTTACTCTATTCCTAGTGGGCTTGGAAGGAAGCAGAAGGAAAACAACATAGCGAAATGGTCCTACTTCTCGCATTAACTCCATCGACAGAAAGAACTCAAGGACTCGATACGGGAATCCGAAGACAAGAGGAAAAGGAACTATCCCCGAAGACAGATTCACTCGATCTGATGCCCTTAGGTCGATTCTTCAATAAAAAAAGAAAATCAGTACTTTAGCCGAGCTCTTATACTCAAGGAAGAAGAAAATGGTTTGACATCGCTCCTGCAAGACAAAGACTCAATCAAGAACCAGAGAAACTGCAATCAACCTTAGTCAAAGACTAGCCACATCCCCTGGCTTGCACCCTGACTCTCAGTCTCACTCAACTCAAGGTGAAAAGCGAAAGGCCAGCAACTGCACTAACTGAGGGACACGTTGAAAGCAAGAAAGAAATAGAACTTAGGACAAAGAACGAAAGCAATAGAGCCCGCCCCGGCTATTAGACATTCCCTGATACAGGAAAGCCTTCGCATCATAGTGGGGATGTTCCTTCATCCTCAGAGTCCGAATTAGCTGTTATAGTTCAGGACAGGAAAGTACGGGACCTGCTGCTTAGGGCTTTGTTGGAAGCGAGCAACCAACCCGGCAGAAGTAGATCGGAAGTTTCCTCTTAAAGGTAGCCTTAGCTAAGCAAGAGTAAGTAAGTAAATAGATCAGGTCTAGCGGGCAAACGCGGGTG